AATTCCTATGGCTCCAATAAACAAAGTAAATAAAAGCAATACAAGCATAGGAAATAGAATAGTATTGTCTGATTCATGGGGATAATAGAAAGTTCTTGTATTAAGTCCAAAATTTTCAACAGTAATAAAAGTTTGATTTCTTACATTATTACTAATTTTATATGTTTTATTGCCAAAAAAAGAAGCTCTTTTCGTATTATTCATTGTTAATAATGGTACTAACCCAAAATTCCTATTAAGTTTTTTATCTTCTTCTTTACCCCATAAAGAAATTGAATAGAAGGAGCGACTTTTTTTTCCACTATAATTTATAAAATAAGTGTTTAAATGGCCTTCAAAAGTAAGTAAATAAATCCGAAACATATAAAATGCGGTTAATCCCGCTGTTGAACAAGCTATTATTGCAAAAATTGGCGAAAATAACAAACTATCATTAAGAATTTCATCTTTAGACCAAAAACAAGCAAGGGGGGGAATACCACAAAGTGAGAGTGTTCCTACTAAAAAGGCAGTTTTTGTAATCGGCACATGTTTTGTCAAACCACCCATAAGAATCATATTCTGACTTTTATCAGGAGAATAGCCAACTATAGCTTCCATTGAATGAATAATGGATCCAGATCCTAAAAACAACAAAGCTTTCGAATAAGCATGAGTAATCAAATGAAATAAAGCGGATCTATAAGATCCCATACCTAGAGCTAACATCATATAACCCAGTTGAGACATTGTAGAATAGGCTAAACCTCTCTTAATATCTTTTTGAGCAAGAGCTAAAGTGGCTCCTAAGAGTACTGTTATTATACCTATCAAAGATATTATATACATTATAGAAGGGATAACTATAAAAAGAGGAAGAAGACGAGCTACAAGAAAAATTCCCGCTGCTACCATAGTAGCAGCATGTATAAGAGCCGAAATAGGAGTAGGGCCCTCCATGGCATCCGGCAACCATACATGAAGAGGAAATTGTGCAGATTTAGCAATAGGACCCACAAATAATAGAAATGCACACAAAGTAAGGAATAAGAGATTTATTCTATTATTTAATATTAAATTATTGAATATTTCGAACAAATCTTGAAATTCGAAACTGCCAGCTATCCAATAAAGACCTAAAATTCCTAATAATAAACCAAAATCCCCTACACGATTGGTTACAAAAGCTTTTTGACAGGCATTCGCTGCAATAGGTCGTGTGAACCAAAAACCTATTAATAAATACGAACACATTCCAACTAATTCCCAAAAAAAATAAACTTGGATCAAATTAGAACTAGTAACTAATCCTAACATTGAAGTATTAAAAAAACCCATATAAGCAAAAAACCTCAGATATCCTTGATCATGAGACATATAATTATCACTATAAATCAGAACCAAAATTCCAACAGTTGTAATTAATATTGACATAATAGAAGTAAGTGGATCAATAAAGTAACCGAACTCAAAAGAAAATTCATTATTTATGGTCCAAGACCATACATTTTGATGAATGCAACTTAGAAAAATTTGTTGAATAGATAGATAGAGCGAAAAGATCATAACTATACTTAACAAAAAAATACTCAGAAACGTCCACATACGTCGAAGGTTTTTTGTTGCTGTCGGAAAAAGTAGAAGTCCAGCTCCGAGTAAAATAGGTACTGGAAGTGGAATGAAAGGGATGATCCATGAATATTGATATGTATGTTCCATAAAATAAAAAACCCTTTTTATTTTATTCTTAAATTTATTATTTCTTATTCACTGGTTTGTATATATATATATATTTTTTCAAAGGGGATAATAAAAAAGCGCATTTTTTCAAACTTAAATAGAAATTTTTTCGAATTAGTATAATCCTTCATAAACCTTTGAAAAGAAATATATTCAAATCAAAAAATTAGAAGTTATTAACTAATATTACTAAGTTACTGTAAAAAAAACGATTTGTCTTTTTTTTTTTACTACTAAAAAAAATTTTGATTTTATGCAGATACAGAAAAAGTGAATTCTAATTCCGTATTACAATAATTTATATACATATATTAAGAATAGAACAAAGATTTACACGACAAAAAAATACTTAATATTAAGTATAAAAAAAAGTTATTTGGGTTTGATTATTTAGAATTATTATTGAATTATGGAATTTAGTGATTGTCTTCCAGTACACTAAGTGAGCTTTTTTTTCAAGAAATATTATTATAATCGATATTTTTTTTTACATATGAAGTGAAGAAAGTTAATAAAATTTTTTTCTAATATAATCTAAATCTATCAGTATAGATTAATTAAATGAGCACTCTCATACGGATTTAAAACGTTAAATACAAAAAATTTTTCAAGAAAAAGGGAAAAAATAGTTGGGTTTTAAACTTTTGAATGTCTGTTTTGTTTGAAAAATAATATATAATAAAATTTGAAAGAAAAAATTTACTCAATATGGAGTACGAAAGAATAGAATAATAAATGTCTTTGACATCCAATTATACCACTGAAAAACTTTTTTCATTTTTGAATGGCAGTTCCAAAAAAACGTACTTCTATCTCGAAAAAGCGTATTCGTAAAAAAATTTGGAAAAGGAAGGGATATTGGACATCGTTGAAAGCTTTTTCCTTAGGGAAATCGCTTTCTACAGGTAATTCAAAAAGTTTTTTTGTACAACAAAATAAATAAAAAACACTAGAATCATTAGAATTAGCCTAACGTAAAAACCAATTTTGTAGAATACATATAAATTAAAAAAATCTATAGGAACCAAAATAAAAAAAAAAAAGATAATATATATACGAAATATACGAAAGATTCCTATTGATTTTGTAAAAAAAAGGGGGGGTTATTACTTTCCCCATCAATAAAAAAAATAAATAAAGATCTTGTATTTCCTCTTAACTAGGAAATACAAGATCTTTTAGCGAAATCAACAGGTTCTTTAAATTAATTTAAGTCAAATAAGTCAAAAATTTTTCACTTTATACCTTTAGGAATTATTATTTCTCTTAATTCTTATATTCTTTACTTGGAATCAAAGTTATAAAAGTATCTATCCACAATTAAGTGAATATTAGATACTAATAAGTAATAATATATGATATTTTTTTTAAGCGATCAAAAAATATTATGTTTGTACAATATAAAAAGATGCATGAAAATAGATATTTTGACAATTGTTGTTTTTCATTTTTCTTGAGCAACTTAGGCAAATTTTAGTTAAAATTTCTAAGGATTTTGGAGAAGTTTTAATTTTTAGAAAAAGCATTTTTTTAGTAATAAAATCAATTTTAAATTCCATTAAATTAGCTTCTTTATTTAAAATTTGAATCTCGACGATTGAGTAAAAACTTGTTAGTATTATTTTGAACAAGTTGCCGCTATGGTGAAATTGGTAGACACGCTGCTCTTAGGAAGCAGTGCTAGAGCATCTCGGTTCGAGTCCGAGTAGCGGCATAAGATCTTATAAAAGAGATATTATAAGTTTTATAATCAAATTAATACCCGACTTGTTTTCTAAAATCGGGTAAAACCTAGTATTAATTTATTAATTTTTAACAAATTTTTTATGATTTTTTCAATTTTAGAGCATATATTAACTCATATATCTTTTTCGGTCGTTTCAATTGTACTACTAATTTATTTTTTAACTTTATTAGTTAATTTAGATGAAATCATAGGATTTTTTGATTCATCAGATAAAGGAATCGTAATTACGTTTTTTGGTATAACAGGATTATTATTTACGCGTTGGATTTATTCAGGACATTTTCCATTAAGCAATTTATATGAATCATTAATTTTTCTTTCATGGGCTTTTGCAATTATTCATATAGTTTCCTATTTTAATAAAAATAAAAAAAATCACTTAAACGCAATAACTGCGCCAAGTGCTATTTTTATTCAGGGTTTTGCTACTTCAGGTCTTTTAAACAACATGCCTCAGTCTGCAATATTAGTACCAGCTCTCCAGTCCCAGTGGTTAATGATGCACGTAAGTATGATGATATTAGGCTATGGCGCTCTGTTATGCGGATCATTATTATCAATAGCTCTTCTAGTCATTACATTTCGCAAGGTCGGATCTACTTTTTGGAAAAATAATATGAAAAATAAAATGTTATTAAATGAATTATTTTCTTTTGATGTACTTTACTACATAAATGAAAGAAATTCTATTTTAATACAACAAAATATTAATTTTAGTTTTTCTAGAAATTATTATAGATATCAATTGATTGAACAATTAGATTATTGGAGTTTTCGTATTATTAGTCTCGGATTTATCTTTTTAACCGTCGGCATTCTTTCAGGAGCTGTATGGGCTAATGAAACATGGGGTTCATATTGGAATTGGGATCCGAAAGAAACCTGGGCATTTATTACTTGGACCATCTTCGCAATTTATTTACATATTAAAACAAATAGGAATGCTCGAGGTATAAATTCTGCAATTGTGGCTTCGCTAGGTTTTCTTTTAATTTGGATATGCTATTTTGGCGTCAATCTTTTAGGAATAGGTTTACATAGTTATGGTTCATTTACATCGAATTAACTAAAACATTAACAAAAAAAGAAAAGAATCCAAATAAAAAAAATAGCATCTATATATAACTTCATATAAGTTAAGAAATCTAATTTAGTTTTAGTAGTAAATCATCAAGAACCTTTTGAATCAAGTAGTACAATGATTCAAAAGGTTCTCACAATACAAAAAGCAAAGACTTCTTATTATAATTCAATTTAATGTTTTTTTTTATTTCCTGAAAACTATCCATAAAAATAATTAGATAAAATGGATTCGACCTTGTCACTTGCTAATGAGAGCACAAAATCAGGATAAATCCCAATACCAATTATGGGTAGAAGAATAGAGATTGAAAGAAATAACTCTCGGGGTCCAGAATCAAAAAAAGAAAAGTTTTTGGCATTAATTAACTTGTATCCATAGAACATTTGACGTGACATAGATAATAAATATATAGGAGTTAATATCATTCCAATTGCCATTACAAAAATAATTAAAATTTTTGAAATTAAGAAATATTTTTGGCTGGTAATTATTCCAAAAAAAACGATTAATTCTGCAACAAAACCACTCATGCCCGGTAATGCAAGGGAAGCCATCGATAAGATAGTGAACATTGTAAATATCTTTGGAATGGAGATAGCCATTCCACCCATTTCATCAAGATAAACAAGCCGGATTCTATCATAACTAGTTCCTGCCAAGAAAAAAAGTGCAGCGCCAATAAATCCATGAGAGATTATTTGTAAAATAGCTCCATTAAGCCCAGGATCCGTTATAGAACCAATACCTATAATTATAAAACCCATATGAGATACAGAAGAATAGGCTATTCTCTTTTTTAAATTACGTTGACCGGGAGATGTTGAAGCTGCATAAATTATTTGGATTGTACCGACTACCATCAACCAAGGAGAAAACATAGAATGAGCGTGAGGTAATAATTCCATATTGATTCGAACCAATCCATATGCTCCCATTTTTAATAAGATTCCAGCGAGAAGCATACAGGTACTGTAATGTGCCTCGCCGTGGGTGTCAGGTAACCAAGTATGTAAAGGTATAATCGGTGATTTGACGGCAAAAGCAATAAGAAATCCAATATAAAAGAGTATTTCGAGTGTGACCGGATAGGCTTGATTCCCTAATAGTTCTAAATTTAATGTTGGTTCGTTCGAACCATATAAACTTATACCTAAAACTCCTATTAATAAAAAAATAGAACTTCCTGCAGTGTATAAAATAAATTTTGTAGCTGAATACAAACGTTTCTTTCCACCCCACATGGATAAAAGGAGATAAACGGGAATTAATTCTAATTCCCACATGATGAAAAAAAGTAAAATATCCCGAGAAGAAAACGATCCTATTTGGCCGCTGTACATTGCTAACATCAGGAAATAGAATAATCGGGAATCCCGAGTAACTGGAAAAGCCGCTAAAGTAGCTAAAGTAGTAATAAATCCGGTCAGTAAAATCGTTCCTATAGAAAGTCCATCTATTCCCAGTCTCCAATAAAAATCAAAAAGATTGATCCATTTATAATCTTCGGACAGTTGAATTAATGGATCGTCCAGTTTAAAATTATAACAAAAAGCGTAAGTCGTTAGAAGAAGTTCTAAGATACAAATGCATATAGTATACCACTTATTAACTTTATTTCCCCTATGCGGGAGAAATAACATTAATGAACCGGCAGATATTGGAAAAACAACAATTATTGTTAACCAAGGAAAATCATTCGTGGTAAAGACAAGATACACCAGGTCCAAAGAACGCGTACTCAAAAAAATATATAAATAAAAAAATATAATTGAACTTTTTTGAGTACGAGTACTTGTCAATAAAAAAAAATAAAATGTATTCCAAATTTATTCAAATCAGGTTTTCGGTAACGTATTAATAAGCTAGACCCATGCTTCGAGTTGTTTCATGCCATAAATAAACTCGAACGCTCAAAAAATCCGTTGGACAGGCAGATTCACATCTCTTACAACCAACACAATCCTCGGTTCTTGGGGCAGAAGCTATTTGCTTAGCTTTACATCCATCCCAAGGTATCATTTCTAATACGTCTGTAGGACATGCTCGGACACACTGAGTACATCCTATACAGGTATCATAAATTTTTACTGAATGTGACATAGGATCTATAGTTTTTTTAATGTCATAAATTTTCAATCTAGTAAACTTATAACTAAATGATATATTAAATTAAAATACTAGATGAAGCAATGATTTCTTTTAATAGAATTTTTTAATGAATTCTGGCTCAATTGGTAAAAAATGGGGCTAAAATACTTTGATTTCTTAAATTTTCACAAATTTAATCTAGTAAGTCATAACCTATCATATATGCAAATTTAAACCTATAATTTTTTGATTTATGCTACTTATTTAATAAGGTCGATTGGTTGATGCGAGTTGATTTTCTGTTACGATAAATTGACGAGACTATAGCTAATCCAATAGCTGCTTCAGCGGCTGCAATTGCTATAACAAAAATGCAGAAAATATCCCCTTTTAGTTGGGAATTATCAAAAAAATCAGCAAATGTTACGAGATTCATATTAACTGCATTGAGTATAAGTTCAAGGCACATAAGAGCCCTAACCATATTTCGACTCGTGATCAATCCATAAAGACCAATCAAAAATAAATAGGCACTCAAAACAAGTACATGTTCGAGTATCATTGAGCAACTCCTTATCAATTTTGATTCATTATCAATATGAATAATAAAAACAATTCACCGGATTCAATCAACTAGAATATAACAACAAAGTACGAATAAAAACTATATTAGATATTAGGGAAAAAATTTCAAATATATATATAATATAAAAATTTATATTTAAAAAATGAAATAGTATTCAATCAAATCAAATTGAATGAACGGAAAAAAATATCATAACATACACAAACACAAAGTTTTCTTTGGTCTTTACTAATTGGAACCTTTTTTATTGACGAGCCACAGAAATTGCACCTATCAAAGCAACTAAAAGAATTATTGAAATGAGTTCAAATGGAAGAAAAAAATCTGTTGATAAATGAATTCCTATTTGTTGACTATTACTTATTAAATCTTGTTCTAAAATCTGGTTTAATCTTGTAGTCCAAATAACCCCGTACCATGACGTATCGAGAATAGTAGAAATTAATGAAAAAAGAATAGTTGTACAAACCACTGAAGTAATCCCATTCCCAACAGTCCACAGATTGAAATCTATGGAATATTCGGAATCATTCATGAACATCACAGCAAATATGATTAAAACATTTATGGCTCCCACGTAAATAAGGAGTTGTGCAGCAGCTACAAAATGGGAATTTGCTAGAATATACAATAAAGATATACAAACAAGAACAAATCCTAAGGAAAAGGCTGAAAATATTGGGTTAGGAAGTAATACCACTCCCAGACCTCCTACTAGAAGACCAGATCCCAGAAAAACTAAAAGAAAATCATGTATTGGTCCAGGCAAATCCATTATATTATTAAAAAAAGAAAAAATAGAAATCCTTTTCATGACCTTATTAATTTAACCGGGGAATTTTTTTTTAATATGTTTTTAATAGAGTGAAATTAGAATCTAATGAATATTAATTGATGTAGATACAATTATTAGACAGTTTCGCTTTTTTATTCTAATATTTTCAACCTATCTATTTCAAGCAAGATAATAATTACGAAAATATTATATTAAAAGGATGAGCCTTAATACTTAATATTATTCTATAAATACAAGTTTTTAATTAAATTCTTTATATAATATAATTCAACAGTTTTGCATTCTTTTTTTAATAAAATTAATGGGTTTACCCATTTTTTGTTTGAGGTGAATTCAAAATTGTTCGAATAGTATAATCGTCAATTACTGACATTGGTAAACGCCCCAAAGCGATTTGATTATAATTCAACTCGTGACGATCATAAGTTGAAAATTCATATTCTTCAGTCATTGACAAACAATTTGTTGGACAATACTCAACACAATTACCACAAAATATACAAATTCCAAAATCAATACTGTAATTAAGCAATCGTTTTTTTCGAATATTGGTTTCCAATTTCCAATCAACAACCGGCAGATCTATAGGACATACTCGAACACATACTTCACAAGCAATGCATTTATCAAATTCGAAATGGATTCGACCGCGGAAACGTTCTGATGTTATTAATTTTTCATAGGGATATTGAATAGTTACAGGTAAACGATTTGTGTGGGATAAGGTAATCATGAAACCCTGACCAATATACCTTGCAGCTCGTAGGGTTTGTTGACCATAATTCATGAACCCGGTTATCATAGGAAGCATATTGTAATTATCTATGAATAATTTGATCTTTGTTTCTTTCTCTTGTTTAAAACAAGTAATGAATATCTTGGATTGATTTTCAATTTAGAGTGAAAAGAGTTGGAAAGAAGTTGTTAATAATAGATTACCAAGGGAAATCGGTAAAAGAAATTTCCATCCAAGATTTAATAGTTGATCCATTCTTAGCCTAGGTAAAGTCCATCTGGTTGCGATAGAAATGAACAAGAACAAATAAGTTTTAGCTAATGTAATAAAGATACCAATTGTTGTTCCAAAAATTTGATCCTTTTCAAATAGCTCCAGCATAGATATATACGGAATAGAAATATTCCAACCGCCTAAGTATAGAACTGTTACAAATAATGAGGAAATTAATAGATTTAGATAAGAAGCAACATAAAATAAACCAAATTTGATACCGGAATATTCAGTTTGATAACCTGCTATTAATTCTTCTTCCGCTTCTGGTAAATCAAAAGGTAACCTCTCGCATTCTGCTAGGGAAGAAATTAGAAAAATGATAAAACCTATAGGTTGACGCCACAAATTCCATCCCCAAAAACCATATTTTGATTGTGCCTCAACTATATCAACTGTACTTAAACTGTTAGATAATCCTAGTCGGTGATAACATTACTATTCTCACCGCTATTACAAAACCGTACATGAGGTTTTCGCCTCATACGGCTCCTCGGGGGCCGTAAATAAATATAAGGACCAGATTAGTATTATTTAGATGGATATGATGTGTTCTAAAATGGATTAAATAGAAATATATCTGGGGTCCCGAATTATACCAATGGAATTCTGTCTGCTCAAATTCTAAAACTAAAAAACGCGCTTCGGAATTCATCTCATCCTTTACAAATTTTAATTTCTATTTGTTGAGTAATAACTTAATCCTTTAATAAAGCACCCCTTGTAAAAATAAACCTAGGTTTTTAAGCCCGTCGTGTTTTTCAATTACGAAAAAGAATTAAACATCCTATTAGTTTCTTATTCATGATAGAAATTCTATTTTATTTTCGAAATCTATCAAAAAAAATATACTTGTTTCGTTCCTATTCTTCTTTCTTTTTTAGAAAAAAAGTAGGTGGACTTAAAAAAAAAATAAAGGATTATTTCGTTTCTGATAGTCATTACATTTATCGGTGGATGGGAGCATACTCTGAATCGGAATCTTGGGGAGTACTGCCTGATAATTTCTACAAATTTCAAGCCCCAATTAACCTTCTTTTTTTGTTATCTTATGTTATGCATAAATATCCTTTTCAATTTGGTTAATCTCTATTACAAATTCTTTGTGTATTTTGGTGTTTCTAACCATCCACGCGTTTTTACCTAATTGCCGATCACTTTGTAATATATGTATATGTATAGTAATTTATATAACTGATAGTGAAAACGTCATACGGTTAATATTTTTTTTAACCCGCTTCAAGCCCGGCTGACTAATCAACCAACCTTGGGGTAAAGCGATTCTTACGCTTACGTTTATTTCCATTTAACCTTTGTACATAGGAAATGAGACTTAATTTTTCTTTTTACTGCTAATTTCTGAGCAGTTTTTTTTCACTCATATATAACTATCAAATTCCTTTTATTAAGATAAACCCGAAAGATAAATATATATATTCCGTTTTTTTTTTTCATTTTTTTTATCTAGAAGAAACGGAATAAACCTTTCTGTTTCAACGAATCGCACGTAGAGATATTGATAAAACACATAGAGTTAATGGTATTTCATAACTAATCGCTTGAGCAGCAGCTCGCAGACCACCTAAAAAAGAATATTTATTATTTGATCCATATCCTGACATAAGAAGTCCGATCGGAGCAACACTTGAGATGGCAATCCATAAAAAAATACCGATATTGAGATCCGCTAAAACAAGGTGATTGCTAAAAGGAATTACTGAATAACTTAGTAAAATAGAGATAACTGCTATAGATGGTCCAATACTAAATAAAGGAGTATTTCCTCTAGATGGACGAAGATCTTCTTTGAAAAGTAGTTTTGTCCCGTCGGCTAAAGCTTGAAGAATTCCTAACGGGCCGGCGTATTCAGGTCCAATACGTTGTTGTATCCCTGCAGATATTTCTCTTTCTAACCACACAATTACTAGTACACCAGTTATGATTCCCAATACAAGAGAAAATATAGGGACAAATATCCATATGAGTCCATAGACCTCTTTTAAAGATTCCAATCTAAGAAAAGAATTTATAGTTTGTACTTCTGTTGCATAAATTATCATTTTAACGATCAACTTCTCCCATAATTATATCTATGCTACCGAGTATCGTCATAATATCAGCCAATTTCATTCTTTTAACTAGTTCAGGAAGAATTTGCAAATTAATAAAACCCGGCGGTCGGATTTTCCATCTCCAAGGAAAACCACTTTGATCTCCTATGAGAAAAATTCCCAATTCCCCTTTTGGAGCTTCAACTCTTACGTAAAGTTCTTGTTTCGATAATTCAAAAGTAGGGGAAGGTTTTTTACTAATGAATCGATATTCAAAATCATTCCACTCTGGATTCCTTTTTTTATCAAAGCCTCTGCTTTCTAAATTTTCATAGGGACCCCCCGGAAGTCCTTCCAGAGCCTGTTGAATAATTTTGATGGATTCTGTCATTTCGCTAAGTCGTACTAAATAACGAGCTAATGAATCTCCTTGTTTTTGCCACTGAATTTCCCATTCAAATTCATCGTAAGACTCATAACGATCAACTTTACGAAGATCCCATGGTATTCCGGATGCGCGTAACATTGGTCCGGATAAACCCCAATTTATTGCTTCTTCCCCACCAATAATCCCAACGCCTTCAACTCGTTCTAAAAAAATAGGATTTCGTGTAATAAGTTTTTGATATTCAACAACCTCTGTTAAAAAATAATCACAAAAATCCAAGCATTTATCTATCCAACCATAAGGTAAATCCGCCGCTATTCCTCCAATACGAAAAAAATTATGCATCATTCTCATACCGGTGGCAGCTTCGAATAGATCATATACAAATTCTCGTTCTCTGAAAATATAGAAAAAGGGAGTCTGTGCCCCAATATCTGCCATAAAAGGGCCAAGCCATAACAGATGAGAAGCTATACGACTCAATTCTAGCATAATTACTCTGATATAGCTGGCTCTTTTAGGAACTTGAATATTTCCTAATTGTTCGGGTCCGTTTACTGTTATTGCTTCTGTAAACATAGTAGCTAAATAATCCCACCGCGTTACATAAGGTAAATATTGTATAATTGCTCGGTTTTCTGCAATTTTTTCCATTCCTCTGTGTAAATAACCCAATATGGGTTCACAATCAACAACATCCTCACCGTCTAGAGTAACAATTAAGCGAAGAACACCGTGCATGGATGGGTGGTGAGGTCCCATATTGACTATCATAAGATCTTTTCCTGTAACTGGTCTCTTCATAAGTTTTTCCTTGATTCGTTCTGGTATGAATTAGATTGCTGAAAAAGAAGTTTATTCAAAAATTCAAGATCTAAAAAATTAACTAATTCACAATTTTGGAATTTAACGAGTTTTTAATTCCCGAATATTCAACTGATTAATTAATTCTTTATAACGTACTCTATTTTTTTTTGACAAATAAGCCAGCAGTCGTTGACGTTTTCCCAGAATTTTTCGTAGACCTCTCTGAGATAAATAATCTTTTCTGTGCAATTCCAAATGTGAAGTAAGTCTTCGTATCTTATTAGTGAAACTGACTACTTGAAATTCAACAGATCCCTTGCTTTCTTCTTTTTTTTCTTGAAATGAAATGAATGTATTTTTTATCATAAAAAGAAATCCTTCCCTTTTTAATATGAATTGAAAGATATGAATTTTACTGATCAGTAATAATAATGGTAGTTTTTTTGTACAAGGATCCGAATTTAATTATCAACTTCTTAATTCTTAATTTTATAAAAAAAAAAGTTTAAATTTCGATCTAAAAAAGGAGGATTTTAAAAATTTATTTATGAGTTCGCTCTGAGTGGTATCTATGTCATTAATTCAATGAATCTCATGTATAAAGATTGAATTAAAAAAAATCCCTCACATTTGTGCATCCAATTGTTTTCATATACCGTAACTTAATACTATCTATATATATAGTCAAAATATAGTAAAAAGGATCTACCATTAATGCATTTGAAATCGCGTATACATGTGTATTCTTATCATACTGAAATTATTTCCATTAGTCGTATTAAACCAATAGCGATTCATACAAGCTAAATCTTCTAATCGAAAATTGGGCCAAAGAAAGGATTTTAATTTAATTAGGTTTTTTTTATCCTTATCAAGATCTTTCTTTTTATTCAAAACTGTGGTCAAGTTTTGAATATTTGTATCAAATTTTGAATTTCTATCCCTTGCATTTTTTTTTTTTAAATTGAAACAAATTAGAACTCGAAATTCTTTACGTCGTTTAGGGGATAGAATAGTTTCAGGGACAAAGAAATTTAAACTTTTTTTTTTATAAATATAGCTTTTTTTTTTTGATCTTTTACTTATTTTTTGTTTATTTTTATGAACCAATGAAATCCCGATGGTTCTATATATAATAAGTTGGCCGTCGTTTTTTACAGACAAACGAACAGGTTCAACAATCAATATTCCTTTTTTCATTAATTTTGAAAAAGTTAAATTCTTCTCAATCATTAGAATATCTAAGCTCATCTCTCCTCTTTCAATACAAGATATCGTTATCTCGGTTGGATTTTTTAGTCTAACCAAGAAACAGTATGCTTTTACATTATTGAGGATTTTTTGATTAAAAAAACAATTCCATCGCAATTGAAAACGCGAATACCTTTTGAGAAATAAGTCAAGTTCCGCTTCGGTATTGCTTTTTGGTTGTTTTTTATTTTTACGTTTTTTTATCTTCGATTCTGTATAATTTTCTTCAATATTTTTTTCTTGCTTTGATAGAGCTGATTCCGTATTTATTTTTGTTTCTTTATCTGATTCAAACTCTTCTTGACCTGCTGATTCGTTTTCTTCTTTATTTAGATTAAAAAACCGAAGGAATTTTTTTTCGTTTGATGGTATAAAACCTTTTTTCTTTAGGGTGATCTGTTTATTCACATTTTTTGTTTCATTAAAATTGAAAAGAAGTAATTTAATTGGTATGACCCACGGTTTCATTTTATATGTACTAGAAAATAATAAAAATTCTGGAAAGAAAAAAAAGTCAAAATTTGTTATACGAGGATTGAGTATTTCTTCATTCATTCCCATCCAATCAAAAAAATTTATTTTTTGATTGGCAAGACTCGTCTTAGTTATTTTATAAATTCTTTTATAATTCTTAACTTTAGTCTTAATATATTCTTTTTTACTCCTAGTATCAAGCTCAATATTTACTTTTTTTCTAAACCAAAAGTTGAGAATTCTCCAATCCAAATATTTTCTATGCAAAATTTCCCCTATACTCCGAATATTATATTTTTCTAGAAAACAAGAGATTAAAAAATTTTCTAGGCCTGTAGACATATCAAAAAATTTTTCTGTAGAATGAATAGATTTGTAGCAAAAAAGATTATATATAGAATCCTTTTTGAAATTCTGTTTATGTTTTGGATTGAAAAATAAGTTAGCCTCACAAAAATTTTGTTTTTTGTAATTATCAAAAATTTTTTTTTCGTATGAATCCACTTTGTTTAAACTTGGATTTAGAACTAGAGAGTCTTGGTTTATTTTTTTTTTCCATTTTTGGGTTACTAATCTAGCCCATGCAATCTGAGGTAAATTATATTGAGAATGACTTCGTAACCAGTTTTTCCATTGATTTATTTCGGAATTTAAAAGGGTTTTATCTTTCCATTCATAATGAAAGATTCCTTGTTCTTGAAAAAAATCTTTTATTTGATTCTTAACAAAAAAGGATGTTATGTATATGTTATATTCAAAAAAAGACTTTAATTTAGAAAAGTTACTAACTTGAATTTGTGATAATTTGTAAAATACATATGCTTGTGATAAAGAGCATAAGTCATAACTAAAAAAATTTTTTTTTGATATGAAATTTTTTATAGTCGAAATAAAATAAATGGTATTTTTTTTTATTTTTTTTTCTCCATTTTCCTCATTCTTGTAAATATATACATCAAGAATTTTTTTTGTTGAATCAACAAAAAGTTGTGTAGTAATT